TATTTTAAATTAAATAAAAAATAGAATTATTTAATAATCTTAATCTATTTAATTTTTTTTTATAATTAAATAAAATTTAGCAATTAATCTTTTTCTATTAACTATTTTTTTAAATTTTTCGATCATCAACTTTCTTACTTACAAAAATTTTAAGATGAAATTTTATCATTTTTTTGAAATTTATTTCTTTAGGAGTTTTCTTTATGTCTTATATTTTTCTTTACTTATCAAATTTTAATTTTTCTAAGTTTTTTTTTTTTATTACGCGGGGGGGGTGAATCCAGTATGTGGGTAGAAGAGAATAGAAAAGGAGAGTATATATATATGTAAGAACTTATACTATAATAATATATTTCAATAATATGGATTATTTCTGAGTTATTAAAAAATTTAATATTTACAACTATTATAATATAATTAATTATATATTAAATATTAAAATATTTCATATATATATTAGTAAGTATATATTGAGTATTAAGATATTTCTATACTTATATATTAGTAAGTATATATTGAGTATTAAGATATTTCTATACTTATATATTAGTAAGTATATATTGAGTATTAAGAGTATTCCCCCTTAATATATAGTAACTCCTATTAATTATTTAATAATAGTTAATACTAATATGTAAGTATATATTGAGTATTAAGATATTTCTATACTTATATATTAGTAAGTATATATTGAGTATTAAGAGTATTCCCCCTTAATATATAGTAACTCCTATTAATTATTTAATAATAGTTAATACTAATATGTAAGTATATATTGAGTATTAAGATATTTCTATACTTATATATTAGTAAGTATATATTGAGTATTAAGAGTATTCCCCCTTAATATATAGTAACTCCTATTAATTATTTAATAATAGTTAATACTAATATGTAAGTATATATTGAGTATTAAGATATTTCTATACTTATATATTAGTAAGTATATATTGAGTATTAAGAGTATTCCCCCTTAATATATAGTAACTCCTATTAATTATTTAATAATAGTTAATACTAATATGTAAGTATATATTGAGTATTAAGATATTTCTATACTTATATATTAGTAAGTATATATTGAGTATTAATATTTTTTACTACTCATTATTTAAATAAAAATATATTATTTAATAAATAATTATTCTATTTTTAGGTTTAAAAAAAATAAAGTTTTATTCTTGCTTAGAATTTAATTATTTTAATTAATATACATGAGTAATTTATTTTCAGTATAAAGTTTTATTATTTAATATTATTATTTATTTATTTATTTAATTAAATTAGAATTATATTGTGCCAGCATTCGCGGTTATACAATTTAATTAAGTTAATTTTTTAATGTAATTATTTTTTTATTTGAAAAATAATTTATTTATTTAGGTGGAATTTATATTTATTTTTATTTCTTTTTTTTATATTTTAAAATTTTTTTTAATAAACTAGGATTAGATACCCTACTATTAATTTTTTGTTTTTTTTTCTAGATTATTATTAGAAATGTTCTTTAAAAATCAAAGAATTTGGCGGTTAATAAGGTCTTTTTAGAGGAACATGTTTTTTAATTGATAATCCACGATTTTTTGTACCAATTTTTTTATTTGTATATCTCTATTGTAAGAATATTTTATTTAAAAAAATTTTCTTTTTCTAATTTAGATTAATTTTAGGTCAAGGTGCAGTTTTATTTTGGTTAAAATGTGTTACTATAATTCTATATAATCTTTTTTTCTTTTTGAATTATTTAGGATTTAATAGTAAAATTAATTAAAAAGTTAATTTTAATAAAGTTCTAATTAATGTACATATCGCCCGTCACTCCTTTATATAGGATAAGTCGTAACAAAGTAGATTTACTGGAAAGTAAATCTAGAAGTTAAATCAGGAAGTAGCTTATATTAAAGCTAATTATTTACATTAATTTGAAAATTTTATTCTTTTTGATTTTATTTTTATTAAATATTTTTTTATTTTTATTTATTTTTAGTTATTTAATTAAAAAATTTTTTGAAATTTACTGATAAGGTTTTAAATTATTAAATGAGAATAATTTATTAGTACCTTTTGTATCAGGGTAATCTAAATTTTTAAATTATTTTATTTTCCCGAATTTTGGTTAATTAAGTTTATATTATTTTAATTGTAACAAAAATTTTTTTAATTTTAATTTAATAATTAAAAGTTATTTGTACCTTCATATATCTGGTTTTCATGGATTAAGTTTAATTTTAGATTTAATAAAAATTTATTTTTTTTGTTTAATTCTTATGTTAATTGGGATAATCTAATTAATTAGTTAAAATTTTTTTTTTATAAATTTTTTTTAAGTTTAATATTTTCTATAAAGTATTTAATAATTTATTTTTTTTTTTATTTAATTTATTTTTATTTAATTTTTTACTTGATTTAGTTATAAAATTTTTCTATATTTTTAATAATGGATTAATTAGTATAATTTATGTATTTATATTAATAAATTAGACAAATATAGTTTTCATCTGTTTATTAAAAACATTTCCTTTAGAAAAAAATTAAAGGTAATTTCTGCCCTATGAATATTTAAATGGCTGCAGTATTTTAACTGTACAAAGGTAGCATAATAATTTGATTTTTAATTGGAATCTAGAATGAATGAATTAATGAAAAACTTATTTTATTATTTAAAAATTTATAATTTTATTTTTTGGTAAAAAAGCTAAAATTTTTTTTTGGGACGAGAAGACCCTATAGAATTTTAGTTTATTTTTTTTTATTTTTATTATTTTTAATGAATAATTTTAATTAAATTTTAATTGGGGTTATTAATATAATTAAATTTTATTTTAAAAACTCATTTTTAGTGTTTGATTGATCCTATATATAGATTATAAGATTAAATTACCTTAGGGATAACAGCGTAATTTTTATTTTAAGTTCTAATTTGAATAATTGTTTTCGACCTCGATGTTGAATTAAGAATATTTTGAGGTGCATAAGTTTCAATAATAAGTCTGTTCGACTTTTAAATTCTTACATGATTTGAGTTTAAACCGGTGTGAGCCAGGTTGGTTTCTATCTTATAATAATTTAATTTTTTTAGTACGAAAGGACCAATTAGTTTTATTTAAATAATTTAATTGATTTGGCAGAATTTAATGCATTAAATTTAGGTTTTAATAAAGTAAATATTTTTACATTCAATAATTTATTTGACAACTTTTCTGTTTTTATTAATAATAGTTTTATTATCAGTAGGTTATTTTACTTTATTAGAGCGTAGGGTTCTAAGATATATACAGTATCGTAAAGGTCCTAACAAGGTAGGGTTTCTTGGACTTTTTCAACCTTTTAGAGATGGTTTTAAATTATTTTTAAAGGAGTATTTTTTTCCTAATAATTGTAATTTTTTTTTTTTTTTTTTTTCTCCTATATTTGGTTTATTCCATTCTTTATTTATGTGAATTATGTTTCCTTTTATTAGAAATTTAATTTTTTTTAATTTAGGTCTTTTATTTTTTTTATCTTCTTTAAGTTTGAGAATTTACTTTATTATCATTATAGGTTGATCTTCTAATAGATTTTATTCTCTTTTAGGAAGAATCCGAGGAATTTCTCAATCTATTTCATATGAAGTTTCTTTATCTATTATTTTAATTTGTTATTTTATTATGGTTGAAGGATATGATTTCTTTAGTCTTATGCTTTTTCAAAGTGGGGTTTGATTTATTTTTTTTAGTTTTCCTTTGTTTTTTTGTTGATTTTCTTGTTGTTTAGCTGAAAGAAATCGTTCTCCTTACGATTTTTCAGAAGGTGAAAGTGAACTTGTTTCCGGGTTTAATGTAGAGTATTCATCTATATCTTTTTCTTATATTTTTATTTCTGAATATTGTTCAATTATTTTTATCAGAATATTTTCTTTATTAGTATTTTTTGGTTCTGACTTTTATCAATTTTATTTTTTTTTAAAATTAATTTTTATTTGTTTTATTTATATCTGAATTCGTTCCTCTTTTCCCCGTTATCGATATGATAAGTTAATATATTTATCATGGAAATGTTATTTACCTTTGAGTTTAAATTACTTATTTTTTTTTATTTTTATTAAAAGTTTAGTTTCTTATCATAAAAATTTGTTAAGCTAATAAATTTTTCTTTCTTATATTTTCAAAATATATGCTTTAGTATAAGCTAATTAGCTAAATTATCTTATCTCAAATTTTTATAGTTAAGGGATTTAAGATGAAGAAAGAGAAGTATATAAAAGTTAAGTTAATACCTGTATTTAAAAATGGATATTCAACTGGTTTTATTCCAATTCATGTTAATAAAATTAAGGTTGAAATTAATATTCAGAATATTATTTGATTTAATGGATAAAATCTTAGGGATTTAAATTTAGAATTATTAGTTATAGGAATAATAAATAAAATTATGATTGAAAAAATTAATGCTACTACTCCTCCTAATTTATTAGGAATTGATCGTAAGATTGCATAAGCAAATAAAAAATATCATTCTGGTTGAATGTGAATAGGAGTTACTATAGGGTTTGCAGGAGTAAAATTATCAGGGTCTGATAAAAAAAGTGGACAAATTATAATTAATATTATGAATATCAATAGTATAAATGAGAATCCTATAATGTCCTTAATTGAGTAGAATGGGTGAAATGGAATTTTGTCTAAATTAGAATTAATTCCTAATGGGTTATTTGATCCTCTAGAGTGTAATGAAACTAAGTGAAGTATCACTATTGCTGAAATAATGAATGGTAAAGCGAAGTGTAATGAAAAAAATCGATTAATTGTTGCGTTATTAACTGAGAATCCACCCCAAATTCATTTTACTATTATATCTCCAATATAAGGAATGGCCGAAACTAAATTAGTAATTACTGTTGCTCCCCAGTAAGATATTTGACCTCAAGGTAGAACATAACCTAAAAATGCAGTTCCTATAATTATAAATATTATAATAATCCCTAGATTTCATGTTATAATTAGTTTATAAGATCCATAGTATATTCCTCGTCAGATATGTATATATATACATATGAAAAATATTGATGCTCCATTAGCGTGAATATATTTAATTATTCATCCATAATTAACATTTCGTATAATATGATCTACCGATGAAAATGCTAATTCAATGTTTTGATTATAATGTATGGACAAAATTAACCCAGAAATTAATTGGATTATTAAACAAATTCCTAGTATAGAACCAAAATTTCATCAAATGAATAAGTTTACTGGGGCTGGTAAGTCAATTAATGAGTTATTAATAACTTTAATTAAATGTTTTTTTCGAAGTGATTTGTTCATTAATTTTTTGATCGTAATGGGCCTAAATTTTTTATAATTAGTTTTGATACTATAATTATAGTAATTAATAGATAAATTACTATAAAAATTAATATAAATAAAGATTTTTTATTATATATTTTTATAAGTATTAATTCTATTATTGAATTTCTAGTTAGTATCTCTTGATTTTCATTTGTCAAAATTAGAAATAAATTTCTTTCTATTGGGATTAATAACATTATTAAAATAATTGTTAAATTGATATTAAATTTAAACTTTTCATTAGAAACAATTCTAGTTATGTAAGAAAATATAATTAAAAGTCCACCTACTATTATAAGAAAAAATATTATTGATAATCAAGAATTTTGTCTTATTAAGTTTATTAAAATTGAAATTATTAAAGTTTTTATGATTAAAGCAACTCTAATTGATAATGGGTTATTTAATTTAATTAATATAGATGAGTTTATGATAATACATTTTATTAGAATTAATTTTATTTCAACAAATATTTTATTAAAAATTTAATTTTTGGGAAATTAGGATAGGATTATTATTCTTTTGTTGAAGTTTTAAAGGAAATTTCCTAACTTTAATTTACAAAATTAATATTATTTTTTAATTATTAAAACAAATGATTTTTTTTTTTTTTATTTTTTTCTTTAGTTTATTTTCATTTATTGGAGTTCGCCGTCATATTTTATTATGTTTAATAATATTGGAATTTATAGTTGTTAGAGTTTTAATTTTAATTTATTTTTACTTGACTTTAAATTTTTATTCTCTTTATTTATATATTTTTTTTATAACTATTTTTGTGTGTGAAGGTGTCTTAGGGTTAAGAGGGTTAGTTTATTTTATTCGTTATTATGGAAATAATTATTTAAATTCCATATTTATATGATAAATATTTTTTATCTATTTTCTTTGATCCCATTTATTTTTATTTACGATATTTATATATTTCAACTTTCTTTTTTATTTTTAATAATTATAATTTTTAAATCAAATTTTTATATGTTTTATTGTTCAGTTTCTTATTTTTTTGGAGTTGACTTTTATTCTTATTGAATATTATTTCTTTTAGTTTTTATTATTATAATAACTTTATTTTGTTTTAATTACTTTAATTTTATTATTTTTTTTTTTGTTATTTTGGTTTTAATATTAAGACTTAAATTAGTTTTTTTTTCTATAAATATTTTAATAATATACATATTTTTTGAATTTAGTTTAATCCCTTTAATTGTATTAATTTTTGGTTGAGGTTATCAACCTGAACGGTTAATTTCTGGGTTTTATCTATTTTTTTATACTTTGTTTTCTTCATTACCTTTATTAATTTTTATTTTTAATTTATATTTTTATAATAGATTTTTTTTTGACTTAGTTTTAAAGTTAAATTATTCTTTTTACTTAAATTTTTGTTTAATTTTTTCTTTTTTAGTTAAATTTCCTATGTTTATACTTCATTTTTGACTTCCTAAAGCTCATGTTCAAGCCCCTTTATTTGGTTCTATAATTTTAGCTGGAATCACTTTAAAATTAGGGGGTTACGGAATAATTCGGTTTATATTTATGTTTGAAGATATTTTTTTTTATTATGGGTATATTTGGTATTCTTTAAGAATTTATGGTTCTTTACTTGTTTCTTATATTTGCTTAATTCAATCTGATTTAAAGTTTTTAATTGCTTATTCCTCTATTTCTCATATGGGTTTATGTATTATAGGATTTTCAAGAATATTAAGATTAGGTGTATTAGGTTCTTATTTAATATTAATTTGTCATGGATTTTGTTCTTCTGGTTTATTTTGTTTAGCAGGTTTTTATTATAATTATATTTATAGCCGTAGATTTTTTATTAATAAGGGAATAATAAATTATTTTCCTTCCATGAGAATATTTTGATTTTTTTTTTGTTCAATTAATATAAGTTGCCCCCCTAGAGTAAATTTTTTATCTGAATTTTTAATTATGAATAGAATAATTTCTTATTCAAGAATTTCTTTATTTTATATATTTTTAATTTTTTTCTTTGTTTCTTGTTTTAATTTTTATTTATTTAGTTATATAAATCATGGGAAGATATATTTTTCATTTAGAATAGAATTAGGGAGAGTTATACATTATATAATTGTTTTTTTTCATATAATTTATTTATTAATATTTAATTTTTATTTTTATTTTATTTTATTTTATTTGAATAGTTTTTTATAAAATTAAGGTCTGTGGATTCTTAGATGGGTTCCCCTTCAAATTCTGGTTAGTTTAATTTATTTGAGTTGATCTTTTTTTTTTTTTTTTTTTTTTTTTTTTTTTTTTTTTTTTCCTTTATATTTAATTATTTATAATCATGTAATTTTTGTTGACTATACTATTTATAGACATAATTCTTTTAATTTAAGATATATTTTATATTTAGATTGATTAAGAATAGTATTTATTTCTGTAGTTATATTCGTTTCTTCTATAGTAATTTTTTATAGTTACATGTATATAGGTTGTTATAGATATTCTTTTATTCGTTTTTTTTTTATTATTTTATTTTTTATTTTTAGAATATTATTAATAATTATTAGTCCTAGTATGATTAGAATTATGTTAGGTTGAGATGGTTTAGGTCTTGTTTCTTATTGTTTAGTTATTTATTATATACCTTTAAGGAGATATTTATCTGGAATAATTACTTGTTTAACAAATCGTATTGGAGATTTTGGTTTATTAATATCTTCAGTTTGGTTAATTTCTTACGGTTCTTGACATTTTATTTTTTATTTAGATTATTATAATTTAAATATTTTTTATTTATTAATTTTTTCTTGTTTTACTAAAAGTGCTCAATTTCCATTTTCTTCTTGATTACCAATAGCTATATCAGCTCCTACTCCTGTTTCTTCTTTAGTTCATTCTTCTACTTTAGTTACTGCTGGGGTATATTTAATTATTCGGTTTTATTCTAATTTATTTTTTTTTAATAATTTATTAATTTATTTAAGATTAATTACTGTTTTATTTTTTTCTTTTTGTGCTAATTATGAATATGATTTAAAGAAAATTATTGCTTTATCTACTTTAAGTCAACTTGGTTTAATAATATTAAGAATTTTTATTGGTTTACCAGATTTTTGTTTTTTCCATTTAATTAGACATGCAATATTTAAATCTTTAATATTTCTTTGTTCAGGAATTTATATTTATTATATAAATGATAATCAAGATATTCGTTATATAGGTTGCGTTAGTATATTAATACCTTTAACTTCCTCTTGTTTTAATATTTCAAATATTTGTTTATGTGGTATTCCATTTTTATCTGGATTTTATTCTAAGGATCTTATTTTTGAGTCATTTAGATTAATATCTTTTAGATTTTTTTTTTATTTTTTTTTTTATTTAACTATTGGCTTAACTTGTTTGTATTCATTTCGTTTATTTTATTATAGAATAATTAAATCTTTTTCGATGATTTGTTTTATAAGATTTTATGATTATTTTAGAGAAATGAAATTTAGAGTCTTATTTTTAACCTTAATTTCAATTTTTTTTGGTTCATTTTTTAATTGAGTTTTAAATTTGAATTTATATTTTGTTTTTTTACCTTTTATTATAAAAATTATTACTTTATTAATTATTTTATTTGGTTTATTTATTTCATATGAGTTAGTTTGTATTAAAATATTTTTATTTAATTTTTTTTTTTTTTTTTTATTTGGAAATATAATTTATTTGTCTAGATATTTTTTTTTTTTTTATTATTTTATTTATTTAAAATTTTCTTTGTATTCCTATTCTTTAATTAATTGAGGTGAATATTATGGATTTTTTGGGTTATTAAATATGTCAATATTATTAAATAAATTTTTTTATATATATATAAGTAATAGATTAATTTTTTTAATTTCAGTTATGGTTTTTTATTTTTTTTTTTTTATTTACTTTTATAGTTTAATTTAGAATTTAGTTTTGAAGTTACTAAGGTAATTTTTTTTAAAAGTAATTTTCAAAAGTTGATTACCTTTTTTTTATTGAAAATAAAATGTTTTAATTTAAACTATTTGAAATTTAAGAGATAAACGGATTTTAACCGCTTTAAAAATTAGTTAGCAGCTATTTAAATTTCTTAATCTCTTTTAATTAGGTTAATTCCATTATTCTTATTAACAATAAGATGCCTCATTTTTGGCTTTAATTAAAACATTGGAGATTTCTCTAATTTTAGGTCGAAACTAAATGTAAAATTTATTACTTCTATGTTTTATTTTAAAGTTAACTTTTAAAGTACCTTTTAATTGCAAATTAAATATTATAATTAAATATAACTCTTATTTAGTTCATTTTAATATTCCATTTTTTCATTCATGGTAAATTCCAAAAATTAAGATTATGATTATTGTTGTTGTAGATAAAATTCAGTATTTTATTATACTTATCTTTATTGTTAAAATTATTGGTATAATAATAATAATTTCAATATCGAAGATTAAAAATATAATTCCAATAATAAAGAAGTGTGTAGAAAATGGTAATCGTTTATTTGATATTGAGTTAAATCCACATTCAAATGGAGATATTTTATTAAAATTTAATTTTTTTTTTTTTATTAAGGTTATTACAAATGTTGATATAAAAATCAAGATAAATAAAATTATTATACAAAATATTATGATTAATATAATTATTCATTTTATAAAACCTTAAAGTTGGAAGCTTTATATACTTATTATACTAAATGAATATATTCCTCATCAATAAACTGAAATATAAAGGAATAATCATACCAAATCAACAAAGTGTCAATATCATGCTGATGATTCAAATCCAACTATATGTTTACTTGAAAAATGAAGTTTTTTTATACGAATGGTGGATGTTAAAATGAATACTGTTCCAATAATAACGTGGATTCCATGAAATCCTGTTATTAAAAAGAATGTAGATCCAAATACTGAATCTGCAATTGTGAATCTTAATTCTAAATATTCATATATTTGAATTATCGTAAAGTAAATTGCTATTAAAATTGTAATAATAAGTCTTTTTATTGTTTGATTAAATATTTTAATTAATATTCTATTATGAGCTCATGTAATAGAAATACCTGATGATAATAAAATAATAGTATTTAATAGAGGAATATTTATTGCATTAATAGATTTAATTCCTATTGGAGGTCAATTTATACCTACTTCTATTCTTGGTGCTAATCTTATATGAAAAAAAGCTCAAAAAAATGATAAAAAAAATATTACTTCAGAGATAATAAATATTATTATACCTCATTTTATTATTTGAGAAATTTTTTTATTATGTATTCCTTGAAATGTCGATTCACGTACAATATCTCGTCATCATTGATAAGATACTATAAAAATTATTATTATTCCTAATATTATTGTGTATATATTTATATTTTTTATTCATATAATTGATCCTGTTATTATTGAGAATACTCTTATTGATGCTAAAATTGGTCATGGTCTATTATTAACTATGTGAAATTGATGATTATTCATATTTAAACTTCTTTAGAATAAAGTGTTATAAGAGTTATAAAAACGTATGATTGAATAATAGCTACAGCTAATTCAAATATTATTATTAATATTATAATTATTATTATTAAAATTATATTTTTTTCTCCTATAAGAGAGAATATTAAATGTCCTGCAATTATATTAGCTGACAAACGTACAGCTAATGATATTGGTCGAATTAAATTTCTTGTAAATTCAATTAAAATTATTAATGGTATCAATATTGATGGGGTATTTTTTGGTAATATATTTGCTATTATAATTTTAGTATTTTTTTTTCAACCAAATATTATATATGCTGTTCATAAAGGTAACGAAAATGATAGAGAGAAAACTAAGTGAGATGAAGAGGTAAATACATAGGGTACTAGTCCTATAATATTATTAATTAAAATAAATATAATTAAAACTGAGAATATAAGTTTAATAGATTTATATCTTGAATTTATTTTAATTTCTTCATTGATAAATTTAATTATTTTATTAATTATTGATTCATAAATGTTATTTTTTTTTCAAAATTTTTTTGGTAAAATAAAGATGAAGATTATAGATCTTAATCAGTTTAAAGATATTTTTCCTGTACACGGGTCAAAATTAGAAAATAGGTTTATTATCATTTTCATTTTATTATTTTATTTTTTTTAATTATTTTTAATATTTTATTATTTTTTTTAAAGTATAATGAAGTTATTATTATTATAAATATAATTGAAAATTGTATTATTAGAATTGATCATCATATTGGTGCTATTTGTGGCAAAAATCATTATTATAACTTTAATTTGACAAATTAATATTTTTATTTAAACTAGATTTTTTTTTCATTAAGAGTAATTGTTATATTACTAAATTTTGGTTTAAGAGACCAATTCTTACTTTAAGATTCTTAATGAAAAATTTTTTATTCATTTAATAAAGTATTTAAAATTAATTCTTTCAATTATGATTGGTATAAATCTGTGATTTGCTCCACAAATTTCTGAGCATTGACCAAAATAAATTCCTGGTCGTGAGATAAGTATTTTTGCCTGGTTAATTCGTCCTGGTATTGAGTCTACTTTAATTCCAAGAGATTGAATAGTTCAAGAATGAATAACATCAGTTGATGTAGTAATTATCCGAATTTTTGTTTTTATAGGTAAAATTAATCGGTTATCAGTTTCTATAATTCGAATATTTTCTATTTTATTCGGTTTTATAAATGATTCAAATTCAATTTTTTTGAAATCTGAGTATTCATATGATCAGAATCATTGATTACCAATTCTTTTAAATGTTAATATTGGTTCTGATATTTCTTCAATTAGGTATAGGATTCGGATTGATGGTAATGCTACTATGATTAAGAATAATGCTGGAAGAATTGTTCAAATTATCTCAATTATTTGTTCTTGATTAATTATTATATTAATTAATTTATTTATTATAATGTATATGATTGTATATATAACTATTACTGTAATTATTATAATAATTATTATGGTGTGGTCATGAAATATAATTATTTGTTCTATTATTGGTGATGAGGGGTCTATAAATAAGAGATTTTTTCATATTTTAATTTTTAATAAAATAATTAAATTATTTATAAATGAATTTTAAGTTCATGGCATATTTTCTGCCATATTAAAATTTTAAAATAAATGGAATTTCATAAAATGAATGTTCTTGAGGAGGTAATTTTTGTAATCATTCAATTGATGTTTTATTATTAAATGAGTAAACAATTATTCGTTTTGCTATCAATCTTTCTCAAATATTAAAAATTAATATAAGGATTCTCATGAATGAAATTATTCTACCTAATGATGATATAATATTTCATGCTACTATGGAATCTTGAAAATTTGAATATCGTCGTGGTATTCCATTTAGTCCTAGTATATGTTGTGGAAAGAAGGTTAAATTAACTCCAATAAATATAGTAAAGAATTGAATTTTTATTCATTTTGTATTTAATAATAATCCTGTAAAAAGTTCATATCATTGAGTAATTCCTGCTATAATAGCAAAGACTGCTCCTATTGATAGTACATAATGGAAGTGGGCAACTACATAATAGGTATCATGTATTACAACATCAATAGATGAATTGGATAATATTATTCCGGTTAATCCCCCAATTGTAAATAGGAACACAAATCCATAAGATCATAAAAGAGAAATTGAAAATTTGATATTTGATCCAAATAATGTTGCTAATCAACTAAAGATTTTAATACCTGTTGGGATAGCAATAATTATAGTTGCAGATGTGAAATACGCTCGTGTGTCTACGTTTATTCCAACAGTAAATATGTGGTGTCCTCAAACAACAAATCCTAAAATTCCAATTGCTATTATTGCATAAATTATTCCTAAAGATCCAAATGATTGGTTTTTTCCTGTTTCTTTATTAATGATATGTGAAATAATTCCAAATCCAGGAAGAATTAAAATATATACTTCTGGATGACCAAAAAATCAGAATAAATGTTGGTATAGAATTGGGTCTCCCCCACCTGCTGGATCAAAAAAAGATGTATTAATATTTCGGTCAGTTAAAAGTATTGTAATTGCGCCAGCTAGAACTGGTAATGAAACTAGAAGAAGAATAGCTGTAATTAAAACAGATCAAACAAATAATTGTATTTGTTCAATTTTTATTTCTATTGCTCGTATATTTATAATAGTTGAAATAAAGTTAATTGCTCCTAAAATTGATGAAATACCTGCTAAATGTAATGAAAAAATTGATATATCAACTCTAGGACCTGAATGTGCAATATTACTGGAAAGAGGGGGGTAAACAGTTCATCCTGTTCCACTTCCTATTTCTGTAATTGATCTTGAAATTATTAAAATTAGAGATGGGGGTAAAAGTCAAAATCTTATATTATTTATTCGAGGGTAAGCTATATCAGGTGCACCAATTATTATAGGAACAAGTCAATTTCCAAATCCACCAATTATAATAGGTATAACTATGAAAAAGATTATGATAAATGCATGTGCTGTAACAATTGTATTATAAGTTTGTCTATTATTAATTATTGATGTTAAAGAAGATAATTCTATTCGAATAATTATTCTTAATATTATTCCTAATATTCCTGATCATATTCCAAATATAAAGTAAATTGTCCCAATGTTTTTGTGGTTAGTAGAAAATAATCATTTTTTCATAAGATTAAGATTAAGGTGTCTGATTTTAGGTGGTAAATTGTAAATTTACTTAAGAATTTTAATTCTCTTAATAATCTTATATTTTACATGTTGAATATTAATTTGCAAAATTAAAGGTGTTAATTATTAACTAAGATTTATCAATCTGATTTATTTAACTTTGAAGGTTAATAGTTTTATTTAACTTAAAATCTTTAAATTTTTCTTAAAATAATTATTGGTAAGAAGATAAAGTTAATTATTAACTTTAATGATTCATTTAAAGATTTTTTTTTTAAGCCTGTTTTATTTATTGATAGGTAAAATATAAGATATGATGTTATAAATTTTATATACATAAATATTATGAATGTAGAAGAAATTATAAATAAAAATATTAAAAGTATTTCTTTATTTTCAATAATAATTTTTATTACTAAAATTTTATTAAAAAATCCTAATAAAGGAGGTATACCTCCTAATGAAAATATTGAAATTGCCATATTTATTTTTGATAATTTTGTTTTTGAATTAAATATTATTTGGTTAATAAATTTAACTTTATTATTTTTTAATTCGGTTACAATTAAATATATAATTAAAAAGTAATTAATTATGAAATAAATTCATATTTTAATATTAGATGTTAAAATTAATATTATTCTTAAGTTAATAATTGAAGAATAAGCTAGTATTTTTTTTGTTATTGTTTGATTAATAATTATTATTGTTGGAATAATTAATGAAATAATAATGATTATATTTATGTTCAAATTAATGATTGAAATTAAATTCAGAGGTGCTAGTTTTATAACTGTAAATATAATAAATATAGTTTCAAATTTAATTCCTTCAATTATTCTAATTATTCAAGCTTGAAAAGGTGCACCACCTATTTTTATAATTAATCTTAATAATATTATTAATATAAAATTATTTTCTGTTTCTAATAAATTTATTATTATTCTGAAAATTAAAATTATTGATGTTAAACTTTGAATAATAAAAAATTTTATAATTCTTTCTGAGTTTTTTATTTTTTTGTTTATTATTAGTGGGATAAACGATATATTAGATATTTCAATTATAATTCAAATTATAATTATTGAATTTGATGATATAGCTAATGAAATTCTAAAGGTTAAACTTGAAAAAAATATTAAATTAGAAGAATTATTAAAAATTAAAAAGAAGGTTATAAATCCTATATTTAGGGTATGAACCTAAAAGCTTTTAATTTAGCTTATCTTTTTGTAAAATGTTGTTTGATGCATTTGGAATTTTGAATTCTAAGGTTAAAGTTTAATTCTTTATTTTACAATAAGAGTAAATTCTTACATAATTTATTCTATCAGAATAATCCTTTTTCAGGCATCTTATT